TGCAAGGTACATTGGTCAAAGTTTCATGATTACCTTATCTCACGCGAATCGTTTACCTGTAACTATTCAATATCCTTATGAAAAATCGATCACATCAGAGCGTTTCCGCGGTCGAATCCACTTTGAATTTGATAAATGCATTGCTTGTGAAGTATGTGTTCGTGTATGCCCCATAGATCTACCCGTTGTTGATTGGAGATTGGAAACAGATATTAGAAAGAAACGATTGCTTAATTATAGTATTGATTTCGGAATCTGTATATTTTGTGGTAACTGCGTCGAGTATTGTCCAACAAACTGTTTATCAATGACTGAAGAATATGAACTTTCTACTTACAATCGTCACGAATTGAATTATAATCAAATTGCTTTGGGTCGGTTACCAATGTCAGTAATTGGAGATTACACAATTCGAACAATTATGAATTCGACTCAAATAAAAATAGCCACGGATAACCCCCTTGATTCAAGAACGATTACCAATTACTAAGATTCCGTTTTGATCTAAAGAAGCGAAGTTTCTTTCATTTTGGTTGGTTAGTAACTACAAAACATAACTATTGATTGGTGAGAATCACGGCTTGATTTGAATTTAGAATAGATTCATATATTCGTGATGATTTCGAAATATCAAATTTCAACTACTCTTTCGGATACAAAAGCGGGATTGGTCCAATAACTGTATCTACATCAATCCACACCACATTAAGATTCAATTCAATTAGGCATATACAAGAAAAAAAAAAAAAGAAAGATAGGGTAACCTCTTTTTTCCTGGCCCGGTCAGTAAGGTCATGAAAATGAAATATTTCAACTTATTTATCTCTTATTTTACACATAATGGATTTACCTGGATCAATACATGATATTCTTTTAGTATTTCTAGGATCAGGTCTTATATTAGGAGGCCTAGGGGTGGTATTACTTACCAATCCAATTTATTCTGCCTTTTCATTAGGATTGGTTCTTGTTTGTATATCCTTATTCCATATTCCATCTAACTCCTATTTTGTAGCTGCTGCACAGCTCCTTATTTACGTGGGAGCCGTAAATGTCTTAATCGTATTTGCTGTGATGTTCATGAATGGTTCAGAATATTACAAGGATTTATATCTTTGGACAGTTGGAGATGGAGTTACTTCACTGGTTTGTACAAGTATTCTTTTTTCACTAATTACTACTATCTCAGATACGTCATGGTACGGGATTATTTGGACTACAAGATCAAACCAGATTATAGAGCAGGACCTGACAAGTAACGTTCAACAAATTGGAATTCATTTATCAACAGATTTTTATCTTCCATTTGAACTCATTTCTATAATTCTTTTAGTTGCTTTGATAGGTGCAATTGCTATGGCTCGTCAGTAATAAATACTTAGAATTAGAAATCCAAAATAAAATAAAATAAATAAGGCCGTGTTTTGTTCTGTGTTATTATTATGACATCAATTTCCCTTCAGTTCCATTTTGATATTCTATTGTTCATATATTAAATTGAATGGGTTTGAGTTCGATCCATTACTAATACCTTCCTTTTTTCCGTACTTGTTATATTCTAGTCAATCAAATCGGTTAAATTGTATTGTTGTTCATATTGAAATCAATCTCAATTGATGAGGAGTTGGTCAATGATGACCGAGCATGTACTTATTTTGAGTGCCTATTTATTTTCTATCGGTATTTATGGATTGATCACAAGCCGAAACATGGTTAGAGCACTTATGTGTCTTGAGCTTATACTGAATGCGGTTAATCTAAATCTCGTAACATTTTCTGATTTATTTGATAGTCGACAATTAAAAGGAGACATTTTCTCGATCTTTGTTATAGCTATTGCAGCCGCTGAAGCAGCTATTGGGCCAGCTATTGTTTCGTCGATCTATCGTAACAGAAAATCAACTCGTATCAATCAATCGAATTTGTTGAATAAATAGTCGTAATGATCTAAATAAAGACAGATATATAGAATATTTACCAATTAGAATTAGCGTGTCGTGTATAACTCGTATGACCATGTTTGCTGAAACGTAATAAATCAAAGTATCTTGGACCTCTCTCATTCTCATGACCAGATCCAGAAGTAGATTGATTATTCAATTAAAAAAAATTCTGGTAAACCACTGATTCGTCTGGTGTCTACAATATATGATTCAGTTACTACTGATTTTACCAGATCGAAAATTGATAACGTTCAAAAAATTGATAGATCCAATGTCACATTCAGTAAAGATTTATGATACATGTATAGGGTGTACTCAATGTGTACGAGCCTGCCCCACAGATGTATTGGAAATGATACCTTGGGACGGATGTAAAGCTAAGCAAATTGCTCCTGCTCCAAGAACAGAGGACTGTGTAGGTTGTAAGAGATGTGAATCTGCTTGTCCAACGGATTTCTTGAGTGTCCGGGTTTATTTATGGCATGAGACAACTCGTAGCATGGGTCTGGCTTATTGATACGTTTCACAAAATTCTACTTAAATCCATTTAATTCCTC